TCTATCAATAATAAGGTTTGGAACCCTATTTCTATCTATTGATGAGACAACTATCTATTCTTGATCCATCAGAAAGAAATCGATATGTATCTGATGGAGTCTACATCGTACGTAGAGCGCCCAAGCACTTTTTGGGCCAGCTCAGTTCTCTTATCTATCGGTCCAATGCACTGGGCTCATCTCATGGAGGGAAAAGAAAAAATGTAGTTGTGTTGTTGTTGTTCGACGCCTCGACGCATTCCCTTCTATCCCCGGCATCGTCCCACACAGAAAGAAAGAGCGCAGAGCCCCGGCCCGACCAGTAGGTCCGCTAACGTAAAGCGAGGAGTTGAGCCTGAACTGGCGAACCGAAGTCACTTTCGGAACCATACTTCCTACAGCTAACACGTGTCCAGTCCAGCGAGAACGCGCAGCGCAAACGAACGTGAGCTGCTATACCGAATCCCCCGCTGGCCATCGGGGACCGAGTGGTAAGGCCATGATCTGCAGGGGAACGGATCACTCATTCTTCCATTGGGGACAGGTGCACGAACGACAACTCTAAACGTCACACATCCGCCGCCTACCTACCGTTTAGGTGGCACCAGCGAGATCCAGCTAAGGAAAAACGTGTCGCGGCTGCTCTACTCCGCCGCGGTCTCATGAACTTCACTTCGTTGCCTTACCGCGCGCGAAGCGAATGGGCGCTGTGCTGTGGGTCAGTTTCGGGGCGGGGGGCGAAGAGAGACCAGAAGAATGATTCATTTGGATCGACGAGCTTTTTCAGCCCCAAAACTCAGAATCAATGGAATGTCTGTCTATCCATGAACATTTATTCTATTATATCTATAGGGGATCTCTCTATACATATCAAAGTTTTTTCTGGCATGATCGCCTAGCCGTAGCTGCATATCAGCTGCGCTCAATATGCGGGATTTCTGTTGGATCAGATCTTTCGCTTTGACGGAAGCTTTTGGACCTGGCGAAAATTAGCCTTCGCGCAAACAAGCGCGAGAGAAGCAAGCAAAGTAGAAGCTTTGCCAGAAGCAAGACGAGTAAGCGGAGCTGTCGTATAAGCGGTAGCTTCCCCCGACCGACTAAAATACAACAGTCGCGACCCACTTTGATTCAAAAGAAAGGCGAAGAGTTTGGCAACAAGCAAACGGCTTTCTATCATACTAGCAAGGGTTCCAAACCTTAACTACTTAAGTACCAAAGGCTGCTTTCGGTTGGTTTCATAAGGGGGCTGTTCACTACAAGCTATCAGCGCTGTCTTAGATTGAACGGCAATAAGATAAGTCGACGTTCAATCTCTAAGGCGGGTTTCCGCGGAAAACGGAATAGTGTTCGTGTCCAAAGGTGAACAACGCCCTAGCTTCTAGAGTTCGCTGCTTTTCCCAGGCCGGAGAAGGGCTTATACTGCTCGCCTTTTTTTGATATATTCATTCAGTACCAATACAAAAAAGAACTACACCAAAGTAAGTGGAAGGGCCACTATAGAAGCTAGAAGTAGCCTATAGTATAGTAGTCGGCCTAACCAAAGCGCCACGACAACAACAACAGAAAATTACCCTTATGAATGGAATCTTAAGTAGGGGGTTAGCCCGCCCGCCTACCAATAAAAGAGGCTGAGAGTAAGCGTAAGCTCACCCGTAAGCTCGAAGAGCTTCCCTTCATTCGCTTCGCGGGAGCCGCACAGCACATAGCTGGAAGTCAGAGGGCCCATACTACCTGCCTAACCTTTCGCTCCGGGGGACCGTAGATCGGAAAGCGCCTTCAAAACCACCCCATTCATCCAAAAGAGAAGGGAAGGGGCCTCTGTATTTGCATAACCCCTGCGGATTTGACCCTATCTACACCCGGAGCCAATCCCCTATCGGTCCTGCCACCACGCCGCAGAACGAGAGCTCGTGTGAAACCTTTTCTTTCTGGCGAAAGAGCGGCGGAACGTAACAAAATATTACGGTCGCGTAACAGAAGGGCCGGAAGGTATGGTAAACTCGGCCAAAATATGACACCCGAAGCACCCGGCCGCCCCTTCTTCTTCAGTAAAGCCGACTTTTTTTCGCCAGTGCTGACGCAGTGCGCACGTGGATAAGGAAAGCAAAATCCCAGTGGGGGGGGCCGGTGCCTTTCTTTGACGGCCTAAACTCCTATTTGTCAGCCGTGGGGAACTACTGCTCGGTCGGGGGGAAGGGAAAGGCTTGGGCCTACCTATCCCGATAGGACCTCATAAAGGAACGGGAGCTGTTGAGAGGTTCCATATTGCCGAGCCGAAGGGCAGCACTTTTGTACGTGATCGTAGTATGTCACATCGTCTCGTCCCCGCTGCATTGAAGAGTACCTATGCACTATGTTCCGGTTCACTGATAAGGAAGATAGAGTTGGGGTGGGGGTCTACGATGTGATACTCAAGTATGACCCGGGGAGATAGATGCTAACTATGGGTAGGAAGCGGGAACCATTATGTAAATAACTTCGGGGGGTTACAGATCTCTTATACTACCATCGATCGACAGAGCGGAACGACCAGAAAAAGAAGTGAAGTTAGAAAGCCGTATGATAGGTGGTAACTATCTTGTACGGTTCGGGGGGTAATCGGCGTACTCCGATCAGTGGGGGGGAATCTTTGGCTCTATCGAACATACAGGGAATTGGAGGTAGCATTCCACCGATGTTAAGTCATGGACTGGTTTCTTCAGCCCTTTTTCTATGTGTTGGTGTTCTATATGACCGACATAAGACTCGACTTGTTAGATATTACGGAGGTTTAGTGAGCACCATGCCGAATCTCCCTACCATTTTCTTCTCTTTTACTTTGGCCAATATGAGTTCACCTGGCACTAGCAGCTTTATCGGGGAATTTCCCATCTTAGTAGGAGCTTTCCAAAGAAATAGCTTAGTAGCCACATTAGCAGCGCTTGGGATGATTTTAGGCGCGGCGTATTCCCTTTGGCTATATAATCGTGTGGTTTCTGGAAATTTAAAACCCGATTTCCTCCATAAATTCTCCGATTCAAATGGCAGAGAAGTTTCCATATTTATACCTTTTCTTTTTGGAGGGGCGACCGTCCGTTGAACTACCAAAGAAAAAAGGGTAAACCAATGTGATCATGACATTGTAGGTGCTTGCGATCGGACGGATGCGACTTCCCTCAGTTGGTTTGGGTGGCATAGCCCGTTGCAGAAGTCCCCCCTTTTTTTGATCCATTTCTTTAGTCTTTAGGAAGCCAAAGCTAAAGCTTGACTTTACTAAAAAAATCAGGCTCGCGCAGGGGCGCTCACTTTTTTTGGCTAAGCCGTCTCTCTTTCTGGGTGGGACCGAGAGAAAGAAAGTACGGGGGGCAACCATGCATGGTACTTCTCGACCGTGTCTCCGAGGGACAGTTGAACGAGCGACTCATGAATGCTGCCGGGTTGGACGAGCCAATAACTCGAACGCGTTCGGTCTGTTTTTTGAGCAAGAATCACAGCGTTATCTTACCTTCACCATGATACGGACTCCAAGTTCTTATGGCGGAGCACGAGGGGATTTAGATCATCAATATGATGATGGGAATGGAAACCAGAAGCACGACCGGGGTCTTCGTGATCCAAGATAATCAAACCATCAATAACAGTAACGTAAGCATGAGACTTTTTGGTAGTACCGGTGAACCAGATGGCCGCGGCGATGGAATCTGGGACGGAGGACTCGTAGTATCTCTCTAGATCTGGCAAAAGCGAAAGACCCCCTAACGTAATTCGAATGGAGGCTGACTGCTGAGCCCACTCTGGCCTCGCAGGGCGGCCCCCTGTGGTTGCGAGCTGGAGCTGCCATAGCTTATGGCTAGAGCAATGGGAGGGGCCCCAGCAGAGAGAACAGTAAGGATAACGAGCGCTCCGCCCGTCAAGCGGGCGGCAGGAGCTGCGGGCAAGTGCTTGGTAGGCCAACAGCCCAGTGAACCGGGCGGGGCACTCGACGAAAGGGGGGCACACTGAGCAAGTACGAGAAATTGGCCCCGCTCCGCTTTATTAAAAGCAAGGACCACTACGGGAGGTCAAACCAAGGACCTATGGAAGCCGGGGCTCGTCCCCGGTCAATATTGGATCAAACAATAGGGGGCCGTAGCACTGACCTCTTTTTTGATTGATTCAATACAATAGGGGAAAAGATCGTACAGTTCCCTACCGAGACAAGAGAAACTCTCAACGGATCCTCCGCGCGCTGGGCATACCTCTTCCGTGCGTCTTTCTCGTGGCGGGAACAGAACAACAGGGAAAGAAAAGACCCGGCCGACCTGCCCAGGGCTCGAGGGCGAGCTTTATTTAAGAGAGAATGGGGAGTGAATCGAAAGGCTTCCGTTTCCGTTCTTGGTTTGGGGGCTTTCGGGATCCTCTCGATCTTATTCATAGTTGGGAAGGGGGAAGGAGTCTAAATCAATGGACATTAATGAACCATCATTGATGGACGTTGCACATGACACGATCAATTCGACTCAAGGTCCGGCGCTAATAGAGGTTGCTTACTCTCCTAGTAGCGAAGGAAAAGGGCTTTTTTCGTAGTAATAGTGGGCGGTTCTCATGAGATCTATGCCGGCCGTCGGAATCAAATGAAGGTCGAAGGACCATTCGATTCATTAAGGGGCATAGATCTAGGCCTATTTGTTTGGTCAATCACCAAAGGCGGGGGGGGGGAACCGCTATGGGCGAGACCCCCTGGCCTCGATTCTTTTACATAGTCCGGGGGCCGGCCGCAGCGGAGCAGCGGGGCATAGCGGCGCCCTCGCCTGGCGCCATTCCCGAACTTAGCAGCAGACAGGCGGGCCGGGCCTGAATTCAGACCAGACCAGACTCTTCTTTGTTTGAGCTGCTCCCACGCACGCAGACCGGAAGATCTCAGTTGTCCTGGACTGGACAAGTACGTAGAGATCTTCGTGGGACCGGGGAGGGGGTCTCAATCGATCTTTTCTAGGATTCCTTATCACGCCGCGCACGGAGATCTTTCCATTGATAGATAAGAGAGAGGGCTCCCCCCTTGAACAGACTCTTAAAGGTTAGGTTACTACCTTTCTCTACGGAAGAGGTGTACTTTGTACCGCCCGGAGGTCATATAGATCGGAACCCAGAGCGATAAGAACGAAAGCCCTACCCACAGCTACAACTACTGGCGCTTCAAAAGGCTTAGATTCTAAGGGCGCTACTGAAAGCCTTTTTTTCGGTCGTGTAATATAGAGCCTCGAAAGCCTTTGGTACTTCGGTAGGGCGAACAGCCCTTAAACCAAAAAAAGGTTTGGAACCCTTCCCCTATTTCTAAATTTCATTCTCTATTCGGCCCGCCTCAACCAAAATGCGAAAAGGGGAGAGGCCTATTGATTCGAAGTCACTACGAAAGGGTCGGTCAATAGCATAGCTTTTTCTTTCCCGGGTCTCCTTTCGAAGGAAAGGCCTTCGCATTCCTAATCCGGTAGGGCCGGACGGCTTTGTTTGCCCCAGTTTGGCGAATCGCATCCCCGCGCAACGACATTGTTTGTGCGCCCCTTCCCCTTACCGTTCTCGCTCAGTGTTTTCAACGGCTGGGGAGGCTGTCGTAGAAGCGAAGCCTATCGCCACGCCGACTATCAAATACGAGATTGGGCCCCTTCTCAAAGATTTGATGGAATGGCCCAGCCCACCCAAGAGCGCTTATGTCATATGGGAACTCATGGCTGGAAACAATCCTTATGGTTTTGATATCCGGTAGGAATAATAAGAATCAAAGTCCAGGTTGGTTGGTGAGCCTAGTGATAGGAGACTATCTAGCTTGGTTCGGAGAGCACTTGTTGGGTTAAAGATTTTTTTGGTTTCTAAATGTTACGGCCTAAATGCTGAACTATTGACCCTACTTGTTCGGATGGGTGTTCACCCCAAAGTGTTCCCGGACCGCATGCATACATCCGTAAGTAACTTAGTGCAAGATGGCAAATTTCATTGAGAGGAATCAGCAAAGAAAAGAAAAACGGGTCAACATCTTTCAGTAAAGAGAGTTGTAGATTCGTAAGATCATGATAGAGTCCCCTTTACCTTGTATTCTATTAGTAAAGCGCTAGCGCGCTACAACTAGCATAGCAGCCTGCGGAAAAGGCGGCGACAGCCCCTCCCCTACTCCTAAGTTGGAGCAAGAAGCAACGGATTAAGCAACTTGCGCGAAAGGTTGCTTTACTAATTAGATAATATAAAGCGCGTTAGCCTATAACGAGTAAGGGGCCTTTTCTTGCAGGATGCCGGGTGCGCAGGAACAGGAAGGCCCAACCTATACAAGGGGTTTCCGCCTTCATTTGGTCGTGCTGCTATGATGTAACGTGCAGTCGTCCCGAGGCAGCAGGATGTATGGTGTAGGGCCCCCTATTTTCTCTCCCTTCAATTTTGAGATTTCGAGTCGGGAATAGAGCAGTGGCTTATTCGGCGCTATATCACAATTCATTCTCGGGCATAGCTGTTCACGAAAGGTGGCATGGGACATCTGTCGGCGGCGGGAGTCTTACATCCGAGCGAGAGGTCAGACCAATGTCACGGCAAGTTTCCTGGTGAAAGGCAAGCCCGTGACAATTCTCCCCCACTCGTGAATGTCGATGCCCTCATCGACTATGCCCCCTTTTATTTAAACAAGTGGAAGAAAGGCAAAGACGTAACAATTCTCCCCCACTCGCGAATGTCGATGCCCTCATCGACTATGCTTCCTTATAACAAGCAGAAGTGCAAGCAATTGTTGTCCCATCCAACAAAATGGAATCACCCCCGTGATGACCTTAATAGAGCTACCACCCAATGTAGACACTCCTAACGCCCAACCTATGGACTCGGTCTGGAACTCCTCCCACTTGCTTAACCTGCACTTCGAGTAAGCTAAGCATACCCAATTAACTTCCTTAAGTCTTGACTCCCTTTGAGCCCAGACGAGGTCTTCCCCAGTTGAAAATCGATGCTTCAACTCCCTCATGAGCACTCTTCGCAAAGATGAAGTGCGTCCCTTGGACGTGGCTTCTTGTGCCAACTACACCCTTGTAGCACCTCCTTTCCCCTACAGTAGATCCCCTGATCCTATACTCACTGTCGAGTCCAAACCACCGTTCCTTGCCTTGATGCTAAGCTCGGCATCCCCACTATCACCTTTCCCTCAGTGACTTCTGCCTTACTACTTCTCCATGAGGCCTGAACATCCCAAAGACAAGCAAGCCATAATTGGTTATACCACATAAAGTCCCCCACATGTCTCTCTTGACAATGCGCTCCCCTACTCCATGTACAAGATACCCACGAGTCTCACTTTAAGTTCAAGTGCGCAAGTGTTTTTGACCCAAATTGCCCACCCCTGTGGCTAGATTTCCACCATACGGTCCCTGATCCAACAGTCATCTCCAATGTAAACCCAAGGTCACCCAACAAGCCTGACGATTTCATGAACATGGCTGTCCCGTGTTAAAGAACACAACTCCCCCGAGTCCCTTCTTAATCAAGCCCCCGCTTGTACGGCTTTCGTCGCTTCCTTGTGCAACCATAGCACTCGCCCAACGAAAGGGTTCCACGAGATCCCACATATCACTGTCTTCGTGATCCCGAAGCTTGCCCTTGGTTAATATGAACCCTAACTTCAGCGTCCGATAGTGTGATGATTTGTCCCCGAGTAAAATGATGTCACCCGTAGCCTGATATGTAATCCTTTACACTTGACCCCCCCTGAGGGCCTTGAAGTGTTTTTAGGCTAAGGATGCACCTCCCCTGAGGTGTGACTCCTTGGTCAATCGCCTCCTATGAGCGTCATCCCGCCTTCTAATTCAACTGATGTAAATGTGCCTCATTTCCTCGAAGGCTTTCCTATTCAGCTTACTGATTAATCTCCTGATGTACCTCTCCCCGAGAGGTCTTTTCTTTAACCCATATCTGAAGTGTCTGGCAACAGCCCTCACCAAGTGTACAACAGTTCACCGCAAGCACATTCGGTCTCTTGACTGACTTGGCTCCCAGTCGTTGAACACCAGCTATCGAGCTGAACAAACCCCCTGTTTGTTGTAGTGCAATATCGTCACACTTACCAGACTAGCATTTTGCCCAATTACCGATACCATGCTCCAGTAGTTCCTCCACGTTGCTTACAATACCTGTCGATGGTTCAACACCATATCGTCTATGCAGATGAAAGAACCCACACATCAGGCCTGACAAGTTTATGCGCATACTTCGCCCAAGCTAATGAACAACTCCCCTGAGTTCCGTTTTTGCCAAACACCCTTGCTTGACCGGCCTTTGTCGCTTCCCTGTGCTACTGAGCACTCGCCCAACGAAAGGGTTCTCCCGGATGCTAGTATACGTCGCTTACCCCCATCATCTTGATGCTCATGCTCACATCATATCATCTCATAAACTTCACCATTTGGCATAACCATAATCCCTCCTTATGTGCGTAACCATCTTACCGGAATCGCGGGCTTTCCCATTTGCCCAAAATCCCCTTGTCCCCACAAGGTTCCCGAACTTTGCCCGAGTGCGCCACCACTCAAGCTAGTTGTGAAGGTACTGTAGCATCGTATCTCTAACCAACCCATTACGGCTCCACGGATCGTCAACAACGATACCTCGAAGTCGCTCTCGCTCCCATGGCATTATGGAGTGAACTTCAAAAGCACCCTCTTCCCAAAATTATACCAATCATAGCGCCCATGCGCTTCACTGGACATGATACACGCCTTGACCTCAAAACCCCCAACATGGCTGTTGTTTCCCTTAAACAGCATGGTGTCTCCCGCTACCATTCGGTACACCCACCGACATGTTTTCCAGTGCCCCAGTTGTCTTTCTCCACAAACGCACGCCCCTTGATCCCCACAAGTGACTGTGCCTATTCCACACAAACTGGCGGATATCCCCAACCAGAGCCAACCAAAGCTGTTGAACTTCTACCAAAATGTAGAACAAGTCTGCCACAACAAGCCCACATGATGGCTGTCAACAACACCTTGTCCCTGATCGTGGCCCACTGCCGAGTGCCAACAAAGATGTAACCACCAGCTTTGTTACCCACTCGCTGAATCCAATCACATGTGCCCAGTTAAAACGTGCACATCTGCACAAACTGTCCCTGAGCAACTGTACTGATTCCCAATCCAGTAGTACCTGGGTTCTGCGGAAGTAAAGAGGATATCACCTCTAAGAAGGATTCCGCTCGGACAACCATTCCCTCCTGGAATGATGCCTACTCGCCGAGTAACTCCTTTTCCCCCCATAAGGAGCAATTCGGCTCTGATACCACTTGTCACGGCCCCAGAGAAATGCAGCGGAATTTGGACCGTCCGGCGCCATGACTCCACCAAGTCAAGGCCAGCCTTACACCATTCGAGTCTTTTTACACAGTGACCCTTCCTGAATACCATTAGTCCATATCGAGGTTTGCCAACAAAGAACTACTCTCAAAGAGTCCTGCACGCTAGCGGCTAAGCGTCGCTTCATGGTGTCGAGGCACCGAGCCAAGACACTCGCCCAACGAATAGGCTCTCGTTGTCATCAAGGCTACTAGCCACATAACTGATCCCCTATATATGCTAGGCACAGCTGTACACCCAACAATGTGCTAGCCATACTACAAGAGCCAACCATGTGATCCAGCTCCCAAACCAAGCTGGCATCCCAACATGCGTCTCGTATGTCCCGTTATATAATCTCGGATAGTGTAGCACGATGTCGCCCCTCATCGTGCATCTGGCAACACAGATCTCGCAAGCATAGCTGAACCCAAGCTCATGCTCACGATAGCACAACGTGGCCTACGGTGGCACCACGATGTCCCCCGAGTCATAGACAAGCTCCGCATATCGACAGCCCGTACAGTATAGCGGATGCACGTCTAAGCCTCTATGGCACGAATGATGCGCAATGCCGGGCCCCGCGCCCATACCGACACTGTCCATGGTGCATCCTGCACTATGGAGACCCCGAGCTCCCTTCGGTACTCAGAGTCCGCCCCCAGGTTGCCCCAGGGTGGCTCACTTAGTGCATGGCCCATGCCTGCACCGGGGGTGGTGGAGAGCCAACACCAGTTCTCCCCCCTATAAAGAGCCTTATAAGGATTTTCAAGTCTGGCAGGAGGAAACATACTATATGCTTGAGCCATCACACCCCCCTCAACTTTTATATATTTATGAAAGTGCCCAGCAACGGGTTCAAGTCATTTCATCTTACCTCGTGCTATTTTAAGGCTTCGCGGGCTAGTTGTCACGGCAAGTTTCCTGGTGAAAGGCAAAGACGTAACACCAATCCCATTCATCCTGGTCCGATCCGAACGGATCTTGTTGAATGAATTGATCCATTGTTGTATGCCTTACTTCTTAGTGCATTTTTTCCTACTTGGACCCGCCTTTGAGTACTCCTGAGAGATATAGTGGAAACATTTTGTTATGGTGGAGAGTGGGGAGTGAAAACACCAATGCAGCAGAGAACGACCGCATGAATCGGAATCCACTTATATTATATTAAGACAGACGACCGAGAAAGAAAGGCTCCACGTTCTCCAAGTGATTGATCTTAGCGTGCTAGCCGCTGCTTCATTTCGTATAGTGATAACGCTTTCTCTTCTCTTTCTTAGCGCTCCGCCCCCCCCTTGTATAGTAAGGGGTACTCTGCTTGCGCGGCTTTCTCTTATCTTATAGGGGTCTATTTTCTCTGACTTGACTCAGCTTGACCTACTTGACTCAGCGGTTAGAGTATCGCTTTCATACGGCGAGAGTCATTGGTTCAAATCCAATAGTAGGTAAAACCGGCCGAAACCCCTGCTTTTGCCAGCATGACAGCAAGCACGGACTGGCAGCAAGGAGTCAACTGAATGACCAAAGCATCGGTTGCTTCCACTTCTTCGACCGCCTTGATACCTTAATATCAAGGAACCCCACCCTCTCTTTTTCTCTTCATGTATGTGGGCTGCCTGCCCCGTCCCGAATAGACGAACAGGAACAAGCTGAAGAGAAGGAAGGCGCGAGAGAGAGAGTTGAGTATCAACTCACCTCCCTTCTTCCACAATTAGGTGAAGACCCGGGGGGCCGGAAACCCCAACGGGAATCCTTTCACCGCGCCACACGATTCTTTCGCGAAGCGCTCTCTCAGACGTTTCCACTCCTGCCCCCGCAAGCAAAGAGGTTTCAAGATACCAGGCGACCAAGTGAAAGTGAACAGCCCCGAGCAAATCTTCTAGAGAGCGTACCCTTTGTTTCTACTCTTTCTCTCTTCTAAGAAAAACTAATAATATAAAAAGAAAAAGAAGAAGATTTTTTTTATGGACCCCTTGGACCTCCGACCAATGAGGTGATGACACATGCATGCGTGCATATGAACTTCTAAAAAGTGGGTTCCAAACCTGGGTGACACTATGTAACTCAATCCATTATAGGGCTCTTGATCACCAGAGAGAATTGCCTCTACGTGCCCAAGGTTGGAGACTTAAGGAAGGAGATCTTAAGGGAGTGCCATGCGGCTGGTCACCCACGGAGGACACTGGCCCTTATAGCATAGCACGAGGTGACTACTGGCCAAAGATGGAGGAAGAGGTTTCAGGGTATGTGAGAACTTGTCGTCTTTGTCAGCAGGACAAGGTGGAGCAAGCTAAACCTGCGGGTTGGAGCCCTTGCCTATACCAGAGAGACCGGGCAAGTCTATTCATGGATTGAATTGCAAGCTTGCCTAAGGTGGGGGAGGATGGACCACCTAGTAAAGGTTGTACTATACATGAGTTCTATGCCATCTTCATTCCAGCCCCTACTAACTGTACTGCAGAAGAAGCTGCAAGATTCTTTTTAAAAGATGATGTAAAGTACTAGGGCATACCCCAGACCATCATCAGTGATAGGGACCCTAGGTTCACTGGTAGGTTCTGGACAGAAGTCTTCAAACGGTTATTGGATCTGGGGGTCCAAGCTGAACTTCTCCACAAGCTTTCACTTTAAAGTACGAGCTTCGTCCTTAGCCCGGAACTCGTTCAACGCTAGAGAAGTCAAGTAAGGATGACTATCTTTTAAGGGCTCGCTTGACTGAACTCGTTGGACGAAGGGAGGTTCTGAAAGAAATAGATTCCCGGGTAGGTATAAGGAATAGAAAGGGCGAGATTAGAGGTCAAATGCATAGGGATAAAGAACTTATTAGGCTTAGGCTTACAGCAGGAACTCGAATAAGATCGGACTCTCTCGACGAAAAGGCCTTTCAAGGGAAGGAAGTTCATACTCGAAAGCCAAAGATAGATCTATTTCGTCTCGTCCCTTAGTCCCGTAAGTCCACTTTGCTTTCTTCTGGCCCGACCTTAGTCGAGTGCCGTCAGTCAGTGGGAGATACTTCCTGAACCCTTCGTTCAGTCGATAGTTGTGTTTTAGGGTCTTAAGTACTGTAGCCGCTTCCCCGCTTTCTGTTCGTTCAGTCGCCTCACTAACTCCGTGAAGGGAGCCCCCCTTTTCTCGTTCACTTCGTTTTCTGCTAACGGAATACTGACTAATGGACGAAGGACCTATAGCTAGGATTAGACCACACAGCTTGCTGTGAGACGAGACCGAGACTCTAGGTTCAAACTCGAAACCCTAAGAGAAGAGCCCCCACTATACTAGTTTCTCCCCGACGGTACTAGTTTCTAGAAAACTTTCATATCATCTAATAGACTATACTAGCTACGTTCATCTACTCCACTCGCTGCCGGAGGACAGACAGATTATACTCTAGCTGGAACGAAGGCACGAGCCCCTAATCGAGATTCTATACTCTTTCCTGACGCCACAGCCTATTTCGAGACTGGAAGGGCTGTTATACTAACCAGCATTCCCGCACTAGTTATCGAGCCTGTGGTGTGGGGGCGAGTCAATAGTCAATTAACAACGAGGCTGTAGTTTACTAATAAGGACTATTTCGACTAATCTAGCTACCCCGGAGAGAAGGAAGGCCACAAACAAGAGCATATTTATTAGATATCCCCACAATTAGAGCTATTAGCTTAGCTGGAGTTTTGCTTGGCCGGCTGAGTACGGAACGCTAGCTCTCTCTACTTTAACACTTCGTTCACTGCTGGCCCGGAGTAAGACATGCCACCTTAATGCACTAGCCAGTTAGAAGGATTTTCACTCTTACTGAACCGGCCTTCGAGACGAAAGGAACGAAAGCAGGCAAGATGAGTATGCTACTTTCTGCGAGAATGCATTCTAATGGTTTGTCATGTTCCTACTCCAACTCCTGCGAGAATGGCCCTCCCTACTACAGACTACGCTTGGAAAGTCGGTGATAAGCATAAGCAAGAAGAGAAGAATTTGAAGAAAAAATCAGTCCCGAGAAGTACTTCACTTAGCCTTTCTCTAGTAGTTCTTCCCCTTCTTCAGTTCAAACTCCGATGAGAAGAAAAAAGAATTTCACGTTCTTCCGGGAGGTTTTTTTGAAATCCTATTGATTGCAGCTTTCTCCAGACCTCCGGGAAAAGCATGAAAAAAAAGGCTCGAATGGTACGATCCTGAAGTAAGGATTTAAGAAACCTCGCCGTGATGACTCAGAAATCTACAAGCCCATGGGTACTCTAAAAACAAGGAGGCCTACAAGCATCTATCAGCCATCCATACAAGAAGAGAGACATTAAAGAAGTGTCGCGCTCCCGGATAATAGTATCCAGGTCTCTCCTCAGCTCAGCAACCTCGGCCTGGAGTGCTCTCTCTCGCTCGGCCGAAGTTGCTGTGACAGTCGCTAGCTCCTCCTGCAACTGAGCCGCTCGTGCCGTCATGTCCTCCAGCTGCTTGGCCTGCAACCAAGCATTCTTATTACATCCAGTTCAAGCAAGAAGAATGTATCAGATGAAAGAGAAGGTTTGGTTCGAAAGTATACCGTCTGTGCAGATCTCTCCGCCTGGGAGGAGAGCTCCTGGACTCTCGCCTCAAGCTCAGCAATCCGTGAAGCAGCCGGACCTCCTCTGATCGCGTAGTTCGACCCTATCCTCATGTGTGGAGGAAGGATCGGTCCTGTGGACACTGACGCATACCACTCAACATAGTCCTCGCGGTCGGTCAAATGCATCTCGAATCAGTCTCCTCCAGCATTGAAGTGCCTAATCTGATCTCTTCAAGTGTCCAGTAAGCTATATCTAGCAGCTCCACCCGTCCGCAATGCATGGAAGGATCGGGGTGGCGGATCAGGAACCGGCTGACCAATCCCAAACTGCCGTAACACTATCTCACCCAGGTACCACTCGACGTGGTCCAGGTATATCAGCTCCACCCACTCGGGCAAGGGATATACGAATATACCGACTGAACGAAGTTCATACCTTTTTCAATTCTTTTCCTAGAACCATCAGATCCGCTGAGATGCCGAAAACACCTACTGAGATGAGAGTAGTTGGCCTAGAAGGCTCCTTGCTTGGTCCAGGATGGATTTTTTGACCCGTAATCGCAACAACCCAATTGCAAGAGCGGAACTCTACCAACTGAGCTATATCCCCCCGGATGCTTCCAAGGTGAGTGGCAGGCGTGACCAGGCGGAGCAGCTGCCTCGACGAATAAAAACCTCATTTTCTTCTTCGGCCTCTCTTTCTCCGCGCAAAGGAGAGTCGTCCGTAAGGGATAAGCGTTTAGGGGAAGCAGTCCCCCCGGCTATTCCGGTAAGCGAGTAGTCCGTTATGGATCCCCCCCCGTACTCCACTTTGTTGTTGACCCTTTCTGGCTGTGTGAGTAAATATATCCCTTAGTCCTCCGAAGGAATTGGACCAGGAAAGACATTCTATCTATCCTCAGCTCTTCGTTTAACAGCCAGATTAGATTAGCTACATGCCTAAGCTAGTCCATTACAGAACCACACGTAGCTACATCCAACTACAGGTCTCTCAAGCCTCATCTATTCTTTCTCTCCTCAGCTCTTCGACAGCATCCATATTGGATTACTGGAACAACCATGCGCCTAGCTCCATCTAATCCATGATGCTGTTTTGTCCTTTATTACCTTTAGGAAGCCTGGGAAGCTATTAAAAGACAGTAGCAACTAGGAACTAGGGAATAGAACAAGCTTAGAAGTCCTTACTAAACTACCAGGCAAGGAAAGGAAGTCAAGCTACATACTACTGGAAAGAGATGGCTAGATATAAGGGATTCTAATTCATCCTAGCTTGATATAACCTTTAGGAAGGAGATTGCTAGTCCTATAGAGGATAGCCCGGAAATCAAGAACTAAGACCGAAAAGCAGATAACCATATAGAGGAGAATAGGTAGCTGCTCTTGAGCCACCAATAGAAGGTTAAAAGAAGGAAATGGAATTCTCACTCATTAGTGCAATCTAATTCTCTAGATAGAAGGAGTTATAAGGCATTCCAGCTTGCTCTATCCCTACAGTCAAGCTAGGATAGATTCCCTACTAGGAACAACAGCAGCTAACTCATCTAGTCTTATCTGTCCTTCTCTTACCTGAGATTGATAGATAGAAAGGCTTCTTAGCCGTTCTAGCTTGGTATAAACCCACAGGAGCAAGGAGAATTCGTAGCTTGGTTGGCTCCTCAGGGGACACCTAAAGGAAAGAGAGGGAGACAGCTAATAGGTGAGAATCCCTACTACCTTCTTAGAAAGAGGAAAGGAGAGATAGCGGACAATCTTAGGATACAAATATTTGGTGCACAGAATAGGACGCTACATCGGAAGCTCTCAATCAAGGGAAGAAAGAAGAGAAGATAGAAGGCAGCACTCAAAGACTAATGCTAGTGCCCAATTCCAATCCTTACTAGATCAGGATGGGCGTAGATCAGAGAAGGAAAAAGGCTAACTACTATCCTGACTATACTAACTCAGTCCTGCCATCTAGAGAGATAGATAGGTCAAGTCCTGACTCTCCTTGCGAGTGCAGGGAAGTTCCTCCTATCTATAGGTAGCAGCGTAACGTCTAATAGTTTCCGGTAGTTGCTCTAGACTCCTCTCTGTCTTCTCTTTCTCCTATCTATGAGACTATCTTCTTTTTTGTATTATTATATTATCTTGTGACATAGTCTTGTCTCTAGGTGAATATCACTATGGGAATGCGTTAGGATCCCTTCTCTGTCTCCCTCTCTTTCCTTCCTTTCTAGTATCAAAATTCCTTTATTCTGTGGCCCTTACTGCACTCTTAGTTGAGTAAGGAGACTCCCAGCTTCTTTGCTTTTGAGTTCTCTCTTTCCTCCTACTGTATGGTTATAGAAAAAAAGGACGGATAATAACTAATTAGCTGGGATCTTTCTTCTTTCCTTTGGTAGCTAGATGTCACTACGGGTCTTTCGGTTGAAAGGACTTTCTCCTGAGTCATGTAGCTCCTTGCCTTTAGCTTTAGAGCAATAAATACTGAATTAGAAGGAATGAGCTCGATGGTTGGTCATTCTAATCTTCTTTGACTTCTAGTATAGAGAATGTATGGGGAATCTCTTTCTATCTTCGATCTTCCCTTTGTCTTGCTTGAAGATAGAAAGAGATTCGAGTTAGAAAGCTATTACGTAACTATGTGAACTAGTTTGCAGGAACTTTTAAGCGGAATACCTTTAGCAGGCTCATCGAAGTATATTTTCTTGTTTTTATATCTTCGTCATTGGGTTTGTGTTAAGTCTAACTCTCCTTTATAGAGCTAGCTATCGTTATCGTTTTCAGCTATCAATTTTATATAATTTCTAGCGTGTCATGGTTGTTCGCATGCATTCATCTCAAAAGGGAAGAGAGGGACTCTTTGTATCTAGCTAGCCCTTAGGTACACATTACAGGTTCAAATCCTCTATCTTTCAATTGTTTGGCATTCATCATCCAAGCTTGAGTGCACAAGACAATGCGGCTTGTCGTGCGAACTTGTGATGCAACGATCAAGAAGGTAGAGAGACAGTCGATTAAGCATACTGCGGTCACTGCGATGGTCACAAGCTCTCACTGGAAGGATCGGAACACACAACAGTAGCCCAGGCTTAGGGCGCATGATCTCATTTCGGGGCTTGACCACTCATGCTCATCTAGATAAGAAGACTAGATTCCGCTGGGGTACGGCAGCTGATAGCTAGCTTAGGCTTCTCGGCTAGTCTCCCCTGCATTGATCCATTGTGTTAGCCGGGGAGAGTGGGCATGCTCTCATCGCTTCCGTGCTCCTAGTTGGCCATTGAAGAACGTTCTGCCGGAAAACATTGGGTGAAGATGGTTGGCTAGGTAGTGCAGTTGAGGTCGTTAGCATAGCTTGCCTTGGCCAGACTGGGGAAGAACCAGTCGCAAGGACAGGAACGAGCGTACTTACGACAGTATGAGAGAGAGGATCAAAATTGGATTACTCTTACATTGCAATGGCAATTGATTGATCTGACGGACTGGACTGACAGACTAATCCAGAGGACGAAGACTCCAGATCTATTTATAAGAGGTAGTCAAAGAGGTTCTCTTACTTACCCAGACCCGCAGCGTGCTTCTGTTTCCTGTTCTTTCCAGCTCCAAAAGTTGGTTTTCTTTTACTGCGCCCCATTCCAAGAGGCTAGATCGTACTAATCCGACTAATCATACGATGCAGACGTTAGCCCTGAGTCTGCTCGGTCTTCCTCTACTTCAAGTTGAGATCAGGTGCCCCCGCCCGAAGTTCTTTTGCTTTGGCGTGCTGCCGTTTCCAGGTCTTTCAGCTATCTGGCCTTCCAGCTGAATTGAATAAGATGGGGTGCACTGGCCCCAGAGCAACCTATGAACTAACACCCTATTTTTAAAGAATCTGTTGTTGAATAAGATAGGGGGAGACTCCTTTTCGTAGGCAGGGGAAGCTCAATAACTGTATTTTAGAGTACAAGTCAGACGATGCAGACGCAATGCTATACCGTCAGTCTGATTTGTTTTCACAGTCTGAATCTCAGATTGAAATCCTACACAGAACCTCCATAGGGAAGAGCGTCTAGCCAGATCGAGAAGAACCTTCAAATGATAGAACTAGAGTCGGGAGCCGCATAGATAGGCACGATAGAAGGAAAAAAAGGCCTTGGCTTTAGTCCCTATGTCCCGTACCCTTTCCCTTTGGGTAGGGAATCCACAGGAAGAAGTAGGAAATCACCCGAGGAATGCCTCCATTTATGCCTGGCCGCAGGTTTCATCATTCTTTCTTTTAGCTCGGAGGGGAGCTCAGAGGAAAGAGGGAGCAACTTAACCTACCCAGTCCTGCCTTTAGGAAGGAATGCAGGAAAGGAAAGCATTTGGAACAGGCCGGGCTTTAGGAAGAAAGCCTGACTTCGGAGCTCAGCTTAGCCCAGGACTTTGGAATAGAGCGCAGGAAAAGCGCCCTAGGATCCCTGGATCGAGAGACCGGGTCGCTCCTCTTGCCTAACCTCGTCAAATGAAAAGCAGGAAGCTGGGTTTACCGTTTCGGGCTTTCACTAGATATTAGGTTAGGCTTTCGGCCTTTCTCTTTGATAAGAAGAAGAGGAACTGCCTGAGGGTCTTTCGAGAAGGAAAGAAGAAGAAGGTCAATTCCTCATCCGAAAATCGATTCTTCTTCGGAGGTAACCCATCCTTCTCGAGGAGGAGATAAGTCCCGGACTTAGCGAAAGAGAAGAAAAGAAGCAATGCAACGAAAACGAGGCTAAAGTGGGAAAAAAGTGAGAACTTTTTTAGCATACATTCGATCCAAAAGTCAAAGCAAAGGGTTGGCAAGAGTTCTTCCTTTGCCCCCTGGCCCTGGCTGTAACCTTATTAGGCATATTAGGCATTGGCAGGAGTTGCCCCAAGGGAAGTGTCTTCATGCCGTCGGTCGATCGATGCCAGTAGCTCTTTCTTGCCTTAGGAATAGGAATAGGAATAGGAATAAGTATGCATAGGCTCTTCCTTTAACTTGCGTCATTACTCTTACTCTTAGCTCCCGACTACACTCTTAGCCTCCTCCCGTAACTTTATTCATTACTACTAGTCTCCACTACCCCTACGCTACAATGAGTTAGGTTAGCCCGAGGCTAGGAATGATTTTTTTCATTTTCCCAAGCTACTTCTTTCATTACACCCAACCCCCCTGCGCTACCACTTCTTGAACCAACCCCAGGGGTAACCTCAATTTATTTGTACCAGAAGGCCATTGAACTTGATGTTGAAGTTGATGAATCAGAAGCTAGATTGGTAAATGCATTCCCTGGGGGAAGCTACCTTGAAAGAAGTTAGCCTGAACCGGGAAAATCAATCTTTGGAGGCTTAGTAAAGACTCCTTACCCAGAAGGTAAGAATAATCCGATTCTGCTGAAGGGAAAGAGAAAAGCTATTCTTATTCCTATGTGGCCGACCCATAACGCCTTAAAAGGGCCTTGCCCCTTATGTCCCTTATTCCAACTAGAAAGTAACCCAAGAAGTAAGGAAGCGAAGCTGTAGCGGTTGTTGTTCCTTTTTTTGTTGCCCGTGGGCGATCTAATCATAGGAATACTATGAGTATCCCCGAAATAGAATAGGAATAGAGGAGCTCCTCACCTCAGCGGAAGAAATAGAGTCTTTATCGCACTTCCTGCTTCCACCGAAAGGAAGTTCACTTCACAACCTCTTCGGGAAGGCATATAAGGAAGAAAGACTGTTCATAGAATAGATCGGTAAAGACCTTACTCTATTTATTTCTTAAAAGAAGGAAGATGGGCAGAAGCTTACTCTTCTATAAGGAAGGCGAGGAAAATCTCAGCCTAGAGCAGTCTTTGTTCCATGTAGTTTCAGGCTCAGGCATGGATTTCGTCTCTTCTTTTGTTGCGGATGATCGAAGCCTAGCCTAGGAGGATGACTCTGTAGAGGGCTAAGAGGACTAAAGCATGGCGTAGGCAGCGGAATACCCGACAAAGAAAACCGCTGTTCAAGCTATCTCACCCGGTACGAGACCAGAGGAAACTGAAAAGGCAATTGGTAGCCCAAAGACCAGCCTTAGAATTGGCTTTTTTGGGATTGACTTTTTAGATAAGGATCGGCGCTAACTCTGAATCAGAAGAATCAGAGGTGTAACCAGGGAATGAATATTGTGGACCTAAATTCCACTTAAGGACCAAGACAAGCGGAGGGAACCCCAGAGTATGGTGGCAGAGTCTTCAGAACAATATATTTTAGCCAAATCTTGCTTGACCGATAGAGGCAGAGGATTTATCAAAGCGGAATCCTGCCTTACCTTAAGTGAAGTGGAGTTGCAACTTAAGTTCGGCGGATCTAACTTCTGGGTCTTGTACAGTCGTTGTTGTCGACTAGCCAATAGGTGATTCAGGAGTCACCAGATAAACGACTGTTAAGTCCAGTGACGAAGTCGACACAGTCGGTGTCCATCCAACGTCTTCAGGTTGGATCAGCATGGTTGCTGCCTAAGTCTTCGATCCGCCCATTAGCTGATTCATTCGCCCGGGTTCGCCCGCCTGATCAAAGTCGAAGTACGTGGGGTCCATTTGTAAAGAACATCTCTTTTTGGGTCGTTAAATCGGTGTGATTCAAAGAGCCGCGTTAACGCGAAGAATAGTGTTGATTCGCGTGGCCTTTTACAGAAGTGTTTTAAAACTTGATAACTTGCTCGTTCTTACTTCCTTATCGTCTTCGTCTTCTCGTCTGCATCTCTAGGGATAGAGGAAGCTAGGAGAGGATTCTAACCAATTCTATCGAGCTAGCTCTGTTCCTGTAGCTAGGCGCATGTAGGATAGATGGAATCTCCTGTCTTTAGGAAGGTTTAGGGTGAGCCCTTTAGCTTTCTAGCATTAATAGTAGTTAGGCTTTTGCCTTTGAGATTGATCCTTCATGTAGTAAGGGTTCTAATAGGTAGCTAGGATAAGTCATTTCATCTTCTCTTCTATTGGCATTGATGGCTTCTAGCGAAGAGTGGAGGAGAGATATCCAATGAGCTTCCTTCTCACCCTTCCTATCCAGACTATCAGACGATTATCTTATTCTATTATCATCTTTTGTCTTCTCGTCTTTATAGGTTTAGAGCAATAAGGAATGCATTATCATGCCTTCTATCTATCCCTCTCTTGTTAGTAGCCCTCTTTCTAGGGTTATATCAATAACGGATGGTCGTAGATCAGCTTCTTGTGAGTATGTTTAAGAATTCCTTCCCTCTCTTTGAGTTCTCTAGGGTAAGGTCCTCTTGAATGGATTACTAGTTCCTTCCTTCCCAATCAATGCTAACTCTATCCTCCTCTCTTATGGCTTAGGAGATTGCCTCAGCAATTTCATTCCAGAAAGAACCGTAGTTACATACAGCTCTCCAAAGAGAAAGAGCTCATTGTGCGGGCTATCCCCCTCGGTGACCGGGGAGACTAGAAGAGTCCGTCGACTCTTTCTAGAAGATTTAAATAAGGAGTCCGTCGACCCAAAGTAGTGTGTTTTAATGCATGGCTTTTCTTTGTCTTTGTTTGATGGAGATCTACTCCTATGCTTACTGGAGATAGACTCCTATGCTAAGTTAAGTGTCTTTGTTTGGTTTTATTTGTTATGTTTGCATGTATGGTATGGGAAAACCCCTAGTGTAAAATGTTGACTACTTAATGCTATGCTAATAGTTGAATTTAGAAAGACGAATTCGTAAAAATGTGCTGAAAATTCATGTGAAAGTTGAAATAAGGTGTAAGCTAAGTGTACTACTGAAGATGTGCGCCTTTCCAGCTCTGAAGCTTCCTTCTTCCTTGAGAGCTGGGTAACCCAAATTCCAGTCGCAAATGAAGAGGAGCTCAAACTATTCGTTCCCAGTCGATTATATAATTAAGATATAGCAGTCAACTATCAAGAAATCATCAACTATTTAACCGGGGATAGAAAAGGTAGACTCCAATGTGTCCATGGCTATTTCCAAACAAAGACCCAATTCAATGAGCTTGACCTGCACACACTTGCACTTTTTTCGCCCGGCGGATTCTAGTTTCGGGCGCCTGGCCCACTCGGCCTGTGCTGTGACCGCGACCAGTTTTCTTCACCCCACGGACCAGTACCCATGGCCCATTCCAGACCATGAGATACGTCAAGGGGAGCAACCGCGTTGATGACCAGGGTAGGCCACCTTAAATAGCCCATCTTGAGAGGCACAATGGGAGCTTCCTGCCCCCAAGCCTTACCGGAGTTAGAAGGAGACACTTAGCCACACTAGAGAGCTTAGAAATTTCCCATAGGTCCACCCTGTCTTGTGTGACTGCGTGTGTTTGTTAGATTGCTTGGGGTTCTATGTTGGGCTCACTCTTTTTCACCTTAGGAAAATTGACTTATAGGCTGCCTTTCTGGGCCCTATGATGGACCTTTAGAATCAAAATAAATAGGGGAGGGCTTAAGCCCGATGTGTGAGACTTAGGATCCAATACGACTTGAGCCCATAAGGATTATGACTAGACCCAAGTTCTAGCAATTGTGTGCAATTCTAAGCCATTCTGAGAGTCATTGGACCCCACGGAGCGGTTTATGGATTCAACCCATCTTTTTTGGGCCTTGAATTAAGCCCAATTTGTGGTTTTGTCATATAATAAGATCCAATTTGTTTGGACTCGTTAGGTTTGGCCCATTACCTTGAGTGAGGCCTAACGTGTACACCTCTTGTCATGAAGATGTGATCTTATCTACTGATGGGTCTTGTTCTAAGCCTAATCCTCTCGTCTTAGGGCCATAAACCTTAAATCACGGGAACTTCTCCTTTTTGGTTGACAACTTCTGTTGGGCTGACTAAGCCCACTATCCTAATAGGGTCCCATCTTGTGTCGGGTTAAGGCTCCACCTTATGTTGGGGTAAGGGCAGACTATTCTGATTCAATTGCTAAGAGCTCCTTCTCTGCATCAATTGGCACTCTTTGAAATGTGTACTCTGAAAAGAAGTCGGATGCTTCCTGCTGCACAAGATTCGGTGGAAGTAGGGATTGTTGCACAGTTCTTGTGATTGCGCTTTCCCCCATGATGGGATTTCCCTGGCTAGTCTAGATGTCCCTGCTTTGACTCTCTCTTTCCATTCTTATCTTCTAATCTCAGATTTCCATTCTGATCTTTCGAGAGGCATATTCCTATTTCATCTATCCCATGCATTCACTCCTATGTCGGCCTAAGGACTGGTACCCTAACCGTAAATTCGAATTTCACTATGCTCTCTGCTTTGGTCAGTCATCCGTAACCGGCTACAGTCACTCGAGTTAGATCGACTAATAAGTACTCTGTCTTGAACAAGTTGAACTGAACGCTTTGTTCTTTGCTTTTTAATAGATCTATTTGTATCGATTTTTTAGGGCTTCTTCCAATCATAAGCCATGACTTTCTTCTTCTTCTTTGCCTAACGAATTGAACGCACAAAGACTTCCGTTAATCATAGAATCAATGACTGGACCAATTAGTCAGTGGAGGCAATCTAGGCTCCAAACTCTATGGATTTTCCTTATTTGCTCTTAACCCAGCTCTCAAGTTAGCTCGGGCAGGCACTCTTATTCGGAAAGATGAGTTGCTTGCCTTACCACACCAACCACCTTAGCGCTGGAAGTTCTAGCAATGGACAGCTAGGCAAAGGAAGAAAATATAGCAAATTCATATTCATTAGATAAGAGATTGTGGATCTGTTTTTAGTGAGGGCAACCGGATTGGGACGATCAGGTCGGTTGAGGGCAGGGGGAAATTCCCTTAGTGCTAATAGGGTTGAAGTCAGTGGTTTCTCGGTACATCACCTCTGTCACCCACGGTTCTTGCGAAAGCCCTGACATGCCATTGGTAGTGAGTTGGCTACAACAGCCGCTATGTTCTTCTTTTTAGCCTAGTTATCAGCCCTGAACCCTCATTTGCGAACCTTCCATGTAGGCCCGGTACTCGGGACAGAATCCTATGCAAGAGAAGCGAGGAAAGCGGCCTCGGAGACGAAAGACTATCCGACACACATAATCATTGTAGTAATTGCCTTGGTATGAGACGAGCAGATGATCCTTGTAACGGTCTTATTCACGCAATGAGAATTTCTATCTGCTACGACACAGCCCCCTCTTCATTCAAGGTGATAAGCTACTTTCCTTTCTTTAGCCTGGAGATAAGCTACTTGACCGAACGTGAAGGAGACGAAAGAGAAGCTAAAGCGAGTTTCTGAAAGAGAGGATGCTTCTTCATAAACTGAATCAACAGAAGAAGAAACTGAAGAAGCTGCCGTCCTTGCCTCGGTTGAAACTAGATCTACTGCTGAAACGAGCTCTCCTTCTGATGGTGGTGGATCAATAACTGCTTAGTTTCTTGTAGTTACGTCAGTTCCGACTTCATAGCAAGATACGGATTCAAAGTCCACTCGATCAGATGCTTACTTAGCTGCTCCCTCCCCTGTTACGTCAAGGAGAACCCACTCAACAGCAGCATAGCTTACTTCTTCCTCTCTTGCAGATCCTGTTACTGATAGATGAAATAGAGCGTCACGCGAGTCAAGATCAGCGTAAAGCGATGATTCAACGGAAGAAACTGAATCTGCTTCATCAACAACAGAATCCACAGCGTCAAAGTCAACTAGATCCACTTATGAAAGACGATCAACTGCTTCGATGCCTTTTGAGAAGCGGGGTTTCGGACGACTGACACCTAACAAAATTCCTTTCTTCTTAACTGAATACGGAGAATGCGGAACTTTTCATCAAACACAACCTCTTGGAGGAGAAGACCCTATGCGTCTTTGACAGAGAGCCGGAATTCCATTCATTTCATAAGCCGTTTTGATCCTTTGACACAAATGTATTACTTTTTCATTTCACCGGTGAATCAACTACTAATGGTTACATAGTAAGAAAGGTTCTACCTTAGTAGCTTCGAGTAAGTAGCAAGGCAAGGCTGATGCCCCCGTATAAAACGGGCGAGAATTGGATCAAAGACCTTTTCCCCTTCCTGAGCAGCGTATATAAGGGTAAGGGGAGGGGCGATAGAGTCAAACCGTGAAATGAATCTATAAATCGGTTTTGGGTAGATCAAATTCTTCCGGTGTCGGGGGAAAGCTCAGATTGTGACTGGTCTGGTAAGGGGGATTCGTCAGCACAGGGTTACTCTTCTGCTTCTAGTACTGGTAGAGGAAATTCTTTGTGCCAGCTAAGGCCTGTTCGGAAGGAAGAAGGACTCATATGTATGAGTAGCTCCATTTCTATGGTGGGTTTATGTCTGATGCGGGGGAGTCAGTTCTTGCCTTTGGTGCCATCCTATCGCCAATAAGATGGTGGAAAGCTTGTGCTTAGTCCCATCCCACTCTAGCTTAAGCTATTCTATTTGGGAAGCAACTACTTTCTTTAAGGGGATTCCAACGGATTTTCATTCTTCTTTTGTTTGCAGATGAAAAAGCGCTAATTCTCTATCGTGTTTACCTCCCTTAGCCCACTCCTACCTAGGCAGGAGGAGATAGAGGAATTTTTGTCTTTGGGCATCCTCCTCTTAGTCTTCCGGTTATTCCGGTGAGGAGTAGGTATATCTTTACTTTATAGGTTACGGGGATCAATTTTGGCTTTAATTTAATGACTCCTCAATGAGCTCTCAGGTAACCTAATCAAAAAGCAGACGGTCCATACAGAAGTTTAGTTTTGAGGAGCAGCAATTCTTCCCGCATCTATCAATTCCTTCAAACAAGCCCTTTTTTCGCCTTTTTCCGTAAGCCTAGAAGCAAGTCAAGCTCTTGGTCTGCTGAGAGAATCTTCCCTCTTCTCTTTTTTAATATTCTTTTTGTGCGGTAAGCTCTAAAGGTAAGAAAAAGTCGGAACGAAAACCGTAGTTTAGGAACTCCGGCCTATAGAAAGTGAAGCGCTATGCCGGGAAAAGAGAAAGAAAAGCGTGAGGGCGGGAGGAGCAAAACAACTTCTTTGCGGAAAGCGATGTCGCATATCAGATGTAGCTGATCCGCTGTGGAGAGGAATGAATTCTTCTCATTATTCCCTTCCCTCGGAGTTCTAGTTAGCAGATGGGATCTGATTCATTAGAGGAAGGGATGGTGATTAACGGATCTCTTCTCTTCTTTCAAATCGCATCTCTCAAGTGAGAAGAAAAGGCCCTAAGGTGGGAAAGAAAGGTATTCAAGGAAGAAGAAGAAGTAAGAAAGCAGCAAATCTTTCCTCCTCAGATGAGGCTTAGTTCAGCTAGCCCTAGACAGATCACATCTCATTAGAAAGGCAGGCATTTCATTATCATTAGAAAAGGGCATCCCATTCGAAAGAATTGAATTAGCTAAGTCAGTAAGAATGACTCTTTTGGGGGGCTCCGGAGAAGGCACAATACGTTCTTAGATTCGACATTCCCGGTCAAAGCATTGATTCTAAGCCTTTCCTCGATCGGCAGCAGAAAAAAAATCCTGTTAGGGTCACGAGAAAGTCAGTAGTCGACTGGGATTTGACCTTCGACTGGGGATTTCCTTCTATAAGCAAGTGTAGCGAAGTCGGGGCTTAAGTCAGGCAGATCCTGATTCTTGGAAAGGGGGAAAAGCGTGTGACCTGAGGCAAGCAAGTAGGAGTAGGAGTCCCAATGTTGATGCTTTCCGTAGAGAGCATAGATAGGATAGGATAGCCCCTAGCTCACTGAAGGAAGTGTGAAAGTAAGCAAGCAACGGGCAATCAATAGAAAGTAAGCAAGCAAAGTCTCAACCCGAAATCAATAGCCCGCAAGAAAGAGAAAGGAGAAAGCCCATCTCTTTCCAGTAGTATGTAGCTTGACTTCCTTGAACTTCTATGGAGGGCTTAGTTTGCGCAGTTGAGTGGCGCTTGTTGAATACCTCTCGTAGGCCTGATCTCAACTTTTCATTTACTCCCATTGAACGATTGGCCGGTAAGGTCCTTAAGGCCCCTGTATGTCTATGGAACACCAATAGTCTTCTATGGCCCTCCCTGTGCATCTGGACCTACTATTGGTTCAACAGTTTCAAGGTCATCTGCTCGAACTGCTGCTTTCATTCTTGCCCCTGCGCGGTAAACAGGCTCTAAAACGGGTGAGGAAGTCGAACTCTCTTTCGCCTGGTTACGATCCAATCTGTCTATTCTATGAGTTAGCGCTCCGTGTAAAAGAGAGAACAAGCGTTCTCGAGGCTATCCCGATTAGCGAAATTCAATCACAGCTTCTACTGTAAGTGTAAGAAAGACTGGCTACGAAAGCAGTAAGAGCTGATACGATCAGATGCAGAAATCTCATTAACAGCGATGAACAATATATAAAAAGATATGATATTCTAATGGCTCAAGTCCCACACGTGCTCCTTCTTACAACCTATCTAAGAGGCAACCAATTGAGTTCTATGGTTAGTACTTTAGATGGTCTGCAGTCGTAGAGAAGACTTTTTCCTGTACCATATTACTGTTCTTATGAAGGATTTCCACCTACCGAAGAGAGTGTTTAGCGCCTTCCATAAGTCAACCTAGACATTGCAATCAGATCAACTACTTCAATGTCTTCTGGGCCTTTTGGAAGCGAGATGGTAATGGGCGCTGTAGTTGACTTTCAGCCTAAACTAGCTTTCCTTCACACATAAGGTTCTGATGAAAAGGATGCCAGGCAGACATGAAAGCACACATAGATAGGAGACCAAAAACGGAGAGAATTTCCGCTCTCGACATGATGAAAGTGCAACTGACATTACCGTCGCAGCAACTAAGGTATGTCTGTCTGGATTCGAGTGACCCGGCCCTCGAGCTTTCTCCTCATGCTCATGGAATCGTTTTTATAGATAATGCCGTCCGAAAGCGAAAGTGAGCCAGTGTACCAAGTCCTTGAAATTAGCCAGTCTTGGTAGGCCTATGCTAAGGCAAAAAAGGCCAGCATATAACTGAAACTCAAAAGGCAAGCCTCCTTTCTTTATCTAATAATAAGCTAGGAATCTGTCCATAGCGCTAACAGGTATTAGTGATCTTCCTTCCTCTTCTCTTAGCCCTCCGCTTGGAAAAGAGAAAAGAACTCAGATCGGTTCCGAAGCGAGATTGAAGGATTGAAGGAGCGGTACTTTGACTCCGCTTTTGGTTTTTCCTGGATGCTTTATACTTATCCTAGATGCTAGCCTGAGAAAGAAAGCAGGCTACTAAATCGACATTTCAAGATACTTTTTGCCATCTTAGAATAGCCAAAAAAGAAAAATACAATGCGCAAGAAGCTGAAGCGAAAGAAGATATTAGTAAGGATAGCCTACGAGAGCATGAGTACGACTGAGTACGACGCCGTCGATCCCTGCGGGAATCCTTCGATGAACTGATTCGATCCCATCACGAACTCAAAAGATAAAAAGAGAGGAAAGGTGCGTAGCAGAAATCCCATCAGGGAAAGACCATACAGTCAAACTTCCAATGCAGAGAGGAAAGACGGAGCATCGACTATTCCCCATTCAAGTAGAACAAACCGTGTGCAATCCATAAGACCTGATTCTAGTAGACCCAGTTCCTAATGGCGGATGAACTTACTATATTGTCCCACACAAGAGGACTTTTGTGACTCCTCTTCTTTTGTCTGGGCGGGGTTCAAAAACTACGGGTTGCATTCTTTGTTTCGAAATGGACTTGTTCCTCTTCAGGTCTACTAGGACTTTTGGATGCTAAACCTCACGACTTGGGACAGGAAGGTCTTTCTTTGTCCTTGGCCTATCTCGATTCAGAGCAACAGTCTACGCGTGGTGGCATTAAATCCTCTACCACCTAGGCCTGCTTTAGAACTTACGAATAACTCGGAGAAGTTAAGTAGATCCTCTTAGGAAACCAACCTGTCCTGACGGGTTTCGGTAATCACAAAAGGGGTGTGACCTAACCTACTAACTATGTCTTTTTTTTAATACAATTGATGATCAAAACTTTCTCAGCCGCTCGACCAAACAAGATAATAGATTCTAATGATAGGATGATAATGATAGATAGTTCGCTAGGCTATCTTATAGCCGCGCCATCTTACGTCTAATAGTAGATAGATGTTAGCCGAAAGCCCTTAGATTTGATTTTAGTATTATATATCTTTATCGAATAAAGGCCAAAGATAGTACAGGCTCTTTTTATTTGAGTACTTACATAGTTCACCTTCGGTCGGAAAAACATATGCAGTATCTCCTTAATGAAAGAAGCATGAGCTGTTCGCCTTTACTTAGACTTAGAATGATAAATAAAGTAGCTTCCAAAAAAAGCGAATAAAATAGTCCTTTGTTTTTGGCGGGTATCGCCACGCGGGTTAAACCGATCACTTCCTCAAGAATTGAAGCCTAGAAATAGAACGCACATCATAAAGTACTCCCCTTTTTTAGAATTCTTTATTAAGAATTAAGAGATAGAGCAATCCTTACTCGTCCGTCCTTACCTACGTGAGACCGAAGCTAGCTCTCTTGATTGATCCGCTTGCTTTTCCCGGAATAATATAGCCTCTTGCCAGCTCGAGTCCACTAACACCAGTACACTACTGCAAACGCACTAGCAGTAACCAGTACAAGGAGTCCCCGGATATCCTCACACCCTTGTGCAAAACAAAAAGTGTCACCGAATGCGTTGGACAATAGGTTACCTTTTTAGTACTTGGATACCCGTAGTAATTCTAGAGCTAATACGTTCACCCAGAAGGGATGCATTTATTAGAGAAAAAAGTGCTTTGCCGTGGCATTCAAATGCTGAGTCCAGACATTCTTCTAGCAGAAGCACACCTTATAGAAAGGAAAAAGTCCTAAAGGACCATACCGTCTTCCTCTATTAGTAATGGATATTAAGTGATAGCAGACCAGACCTTCTTTCACCAGCGGGAAAAATCGTCAAGGGTCCTTCCTCTATACTCAAATCAGACGATAAGGGGGCACCGAATCCAAATTTTCATTCATAATCCCTGGATTCAGTTCAACTTCAATCTAGCCCAAGCTGTAGGAATTTATCTAGATTAGATTACCGATTTTGAACATCGTATGACGAGTAGACATCATACTATCCAGGTAATTAAGCAGCAAGCTTTTTTTATCTGTATATCTTTCTTTATCGGCAAACTCAAAAGGAATGAGTCCCATGCCGCTTCCCATTTGAAAAAGGATGGATCAAGTTTTTGATTTTCTTTCTCGGCCTTCTCTCTATTCCCCGGTCTCCCGCAATACCAACTGGTCCGGCAAGACTAAGACATCGTCTTGGTAGCAACCCCAAAACCAATAGAAAAAGGGTGAGCTCTTTTTCGTGGATTAGCATTAGCATCTTTAGGTTCTTTGATGGGGCAAAAAGACTAAGATTAGATTGCGAGGCATAAGCCTCTATTCTAAGCCCAGACTCTACAGAAATGAATGAAAGTTAGGTTTAGTGCTTACTTTGATCCGATAGTTGATCCCTATTCTATTTCCCTTACGGAAGGGGGACGAGCAAAGCTTCACGAAAAAAAAGCTAGACTGAAATAAGTCGACTCTCGTTCGGGCTACTGAAATGAACCAAAGGCTCTTGACTCTAAAGACCGAGGTTTTCATGGCTTCCTTCCCACTTTTCTTTTGATCTGCTAGTGCATCCTTCCAACCCTGAGGAGAGGATAGAAAAGCTCGATAGGGGTGTGAAAGAGAATGCTCCTTTAGCGGCGCCTAGGAGCGAAGCCTCTCTCAATCCATATAGTAAAGTAAGCCTAAGCCACGCGGGCAGACATATAGAAAGGTCACGATTAGTAGCTTTTTATCCTCGAAGTTCAACAAAATTCCCGCCGTGGGACGGAGTTTGAACTTATTCCCCTACCGATTTGCCTTCCTGATTCTTCACTGCCTGGAAAAGGCATATGTAAAGCTTAAGGTTTATCGGCTCCTTAGTCTCTCTTCTTAGCTGCCTTCTCTTCCTAGGAAACAGAGAATATATGCTAACACAATTGAGACTTCCAGTCTGGTGGTGACTTCTTTCCTTCCCGAGATGCCAAAAAATGAAGGTTTTTTTTATACTTTTCCTTGAGTCTTTCTAGCTTTCCGAGCCGCTGATGCCCAAAGATCTTTCCTGGGAAAGCCTAATATCAGTCCTTTTATGGTCTCACAGAAGCTCTTTCTTCTCTTCTGGGCTAGCTTCACTCTCTTCATTGCCTGAGGTAAAGACTGAATATGGCCGGGGATCAGTCCCGCTTCCTTCAATCAGACCTGACAGAGAGTTAGCCGTCCCTAAAGTATAAAGAGCAGAAGCGGGTGGGAAATGAGTTGCATCGGGACAGGGAAATGACTTTCAAACTTACCTCGCCTAAGGATTAGAACCAGGGTTCGCCCCCTACAGATATAGAGAAAGCTTTTTGACTTCCTGCTGATCGGGAGATGGAACTTAGTCCTTCGCCCTTGTTAGGAGTCCCTTGAACCCGTGATAAAGATGTGAGACTGCTATGAAAGACCAGACGTGGACAGATATACTAGGTCTTTACCAGTGGAAGAATTTAGAGCTAGAGCAAGTGTGGGACCTACGGGATTACCTTAAACTATAAGGATTCCCCTCCCTTTTCAAAGTAGATAATCCGCGCCGGAGTTAAGCTAGTCTATACTTTTCCTGTGGTTCTTGATCCACTAAGAGGTCTTACTATATCTTTTCTTTAGCTCAGCTAAGCCGACTTGGACAGCACCTTCCAAGGACTGACTACTGACTTCGGGAAGCTAAAGCAGATAGAAGAAGGCTTGGTTGGTCTTTGATAAGTTCTTTCCCTTCCGGAAAGGCACATCCATTGTCGGGAAAAGGCTTAGAGCTTAAGCAGGACCTGTGAGGGGGCCTAGCTAACTTTCTTCTCTGTTGAGCCATTTCTTATGTCTGCACGCATTACAAGTCAAGACCTTTACGCGGGGGCGGCAACTAACACTTTGAACCCTTCTTTCTATTATAGAATTCCCCAGGGACTGATTGAGAGCTGGTTCTTAAAGAAGGCATGTCCTAGGAAGGAGGTCAGGTCTAGCAGGCAGAAAGGCATTGAGAGCTCCCTCAGCAACTACTAGTTCAACACCAGACTAAACGGTTGGAAGTAAGGCATCAGGTGGTAGACGGAGAGAACTAATAGACCTTTGACTCATTTACTCACGGGAACTACTAGAGCTATAAAGTCTCAGTCTCACGATCCGATCCGTCAATAGCCTGGAACAAGGTAAGACAAGGCAACTAGAGCTCCTTCTGGGGGATTTGGACTGATTACTTAGACTACTAGGTCTGGGCCGGACCTTTGCCTTTGACTCTCAGCAACAACAATTACGTCTTTAACGGACGAGTCTTATAGGTCTCCCTCTTCTTATATTTGAATATAGTCCTGGTCACCTTCTTAGGACGATGTAGAAGTACTAGCTAGAAGTGAAAGGTACGGAGCCGAGAAAGTTTTATACCGGGCAAAAAGTCTATAATCTGTCTTACCAAAGGCTTATCTTCCTGCTGTCTCTTACAGAGAAAATAGGCAGTAAGGAATGGCATGAGTGAAGACCTTTTTTATACTTTTCTTCCAGGGGACGAATTGACAGCTCCCGATGCAAGAAGCCATTCAGCTACCGGGAGAAGAGACTAAAAGGCAAAAAGGGAGGAGCTCGCTGCAGCTTCCTGCATTCGTACTTCTGACTAGCCTAAAGGTGTAAGGCCAGGAAATGGCTGGTAGTGGATTGAAGCACAAAAATAAAGTCAAGTAAATACATTTTGGCATCTTCTTCTTAGACTCTTTTTTCTGGTATTCTTCCTTTCACCCAAAGCGGGTTAGTCGACTGGGCAAATCAGTTATGCAACTTTTGAAGCGCCATAAGCTGTCCACTTTCTATCGAACCATCAGCACGCTCCTAAATTATGTAGACCTGGCGACATCCAACAACCTTTATAGAAGGGCACGAAAGACCAAGTCTTCTTCTGCGGAAGAGCGGCATACTCCTCTTTTATAGCCGAAAGCCATCTACCTGTCCTCACTAGCTTCCTTAAAGGATGTAGGCTCATGTGGGGGATGAGGGAGCTAACAAGGCTGTATATGGTGAAGAAAAGAATGCTCGTGGTCGCCGGGTACCATCACGACTCCGGGTCACCATAGGATGAATGGAATCAAAAGTGGACAAAGAATGTAGGAGGCTGCTGAGCAGGAGGAAGCCGTGTAGAAGACAGAATAGAATCATCCGTTGCTGGAGCTGAAAGATCAACAAGAAGAGGAATGGATGGCGCATCTGAGAGAACCTCAGAAGAATTGGCATCCACTCTAGTGTCAGCTCTTACATAACATAAGTAGTACCAAGATCTGCTGATCTATCTCTAACTCTTGCAGGTGGAGGTTGTGCCATGGCAGCCTGTGAATCCTTAGTAATAGGCAGAGGAATGCCCAAATCACGCTCAAGGTTGAGAGCGGGTTCCCGCATTGTTGGTTCGAATCCAGCTCGTGATTCTTCCTTAGCTTTAGCACTAAGTAAGAAACCTACCTTATTCTTAAAGACTGATTCTCTTATCATTTTTCTTTGTTATAGGCCTCCTTTTTACACAATCCATTATCCTTATTTCCCCGTGCTTCCTCATCTCACTGCCTGGAGGTCCTCAACCCCTCACCTAGAAGAGCTTTTCTCAAGGCAAAAGATCTCTAGACCCTGTTGTAACTCCTGTAATTCCAAGGTATGAGCTAGTAAGAGCTTTGATCATCTCTCTTTCTAGAACATCCGAAACTAAGGAGTTTACTTACTCGACTGAAAGGAGAGGAGCGAAAGGCTTCATCTTCGTCCCGGCTCTTTGAAAGGTCGCAAAGCAAGTAGCTAGCGAAGGACATTAGGACACCTCCCGCCCAGATCGATGGAAAATGCTGCAAAGGCTTAAGGAGGAACTGAAACAGGTCTTTTCCGGGGGCATAACATCTTGCTAATAGTAAATGAAAGGCCTTTCTTTAAGCTAAAGATCAAAAAGGGGTAATAGTAACGGTAAGCTCACATAACATAAGGTATGAGCTCATATGTCGTACTCGATCATTGGCATCGATTCATTCGATTACGTTTTACTCTTCAAAATCCATCTATGGATTCCCGGAGCTGGTTACACAAAAATCCATTTGAATTCGATATCTGAGTCGAGCTGGGATAACTTGGATTATAGGATATGCCCTCTTTGCCAAGAAGGCATGTTTGCACGCTTTCATATAGAGAGAGGAACCCTCGAGAATATACTTTATTTCATTTCACGCCTATAGAAGAAATAGAAAAAAAAAAAGTATAGGATGATGAGGATTTACAGAAAAATTTCCATTCTTATTTATTTGAGAGGGCGAGCGTAAAACAAGAAGAGTCAAGTAAGACCACATCCAACTTCCACTCAAAGAGACCAGAGAAGGAAACCGCAGGGCCATCGAAGAGAACGTACACGAGATCTCCCAGGGTCAGCGAGAACTGGCTTTAGCCCTTTCCTTCTGTTGGCTAAGATAGATGTGCGGCTTTTTTGGTAAGTAGGGATATTTTATCCAAAAAGTCTTCGATCCTTAGTTGATTCTCTTCCTTTACTCTTTGAACCTCGCTACCTTTCTAAATAGGCTTTCGGCAACAGGAGCACAGGCAGGGTACTCAATACAATATAGGGAACTATCGAACCGGGTGCTTTACTTGATGGGATTGAAAGTCCTATCGCTTTATAGATGGCTGGAGTTCTGGCGGGATAGGTAAGAAAGTATTCGAACGAATGCGAGAGGGGAGGCTTTTGACACTTTTTCGGGTTCTATAGGGCTATTGAGCAGGCTACGGGCTTGAGAAAAGTCACTCTAAAGACAGAGGAGAGGCCAAACTAAGCCACAGGCTTTCCCACTTGATACTTGTCCTTTCCCTTTACTCTAACAAGCTTTCGACTAAACAAGTCCATTCTCAAACTCTAATCGAGGAAGTGGTTGTCGCACCTTACTAAACAATATGTATCCAAACCTTGCTTGCGATAGAGCTTGACCCTACTACTATAGGTATAGGAAATTTTCGTTTATTATATATTCTATTTCTATATATAGAGGCGAGTAATTAACAGAGCAGAATACGATATAGAGTAACGGGAGAGGAGGATATGGGTAACGTGATACTGAACATCCGAGGGGAATCGTGAAGGTTTGGATGCTTATACTTAGAAGATATAGGTGACTTGCCTTCACTTTCCTTGGTGTTGGCAAGAATCTCTTCGGAAAGAAAGGCGCTTTCTAGATCTAAGCGAATACGAATTCGACGCCACTTAGTTCAATTGTAAGCTAAACCCATTCAA